TGTAAGTAGTTGGGGAAGGAATGGCGCTTATATACACGCCTCCTTTTGGAGTACTGATTTGAGTATTGAAAATGTGATAAATTTAAAATAATATCTAGAGGAAAGTGTGTCAAAAATGGTAATAACTATATAAGAGGGGGGGGGGAAAATAACTGTAGGGTTGAATCTTAAAATAATAGTTATGTCCTGTGACCATTAACAGTATGCCCTGCGCCTACCATTATGGGGATGCTCAAGATGCAGTTAAGTCCAGCTACAATTCATGCTCCGGGTCGGGGCCTCAGACGGCCATAGCTGAGTCCAAGCATCCCCCAAAAAATTAAAAATACCAAATGTATGACACCACAGTTATGTGTGAGCATGGGCTGATTAGTAATTAGTCCATCGAGATGTCTTATTTAAGAGGAAAGAATGGGCGATTCTAGGTGAGATGGCCCTGAAGAAAGAACCAGATGTCTGATAAAGTTCATTAAATAGCTACCCCCACGATACATGGGCCCGGAGCGAGAAGAGGGATCCCTGCCAAGCGGGTTGTTGGTTTCACGCGGCATGGTAGTTAAGCTCGTGATCTAGGGGACGGGATACGCATGTTGATGAGGGCTGATTTGACTTAATGTGCTATGTACGATAAATAAGGGCATGTACTATGTACTTTGAATAATATAATGTACATGCTTATAAGCATGGGGTATGTAATATAATGTACTATTATACATATTATGTCCTAGTACATTAATTTTATGTACTATAAGCGCGTGAGATCACATCCTGTATTTGTTGTATAGTTTGTGTAGTTGGTGTATGTAAAACATGAATATGGCTGTTGAGTAAAAAACTGTATTAAATTACTAAAGGTTTTTGAAAATTTAATACTGGTAAAGTTCTTGGTTTTTGTGGAGCTATATTAATAATGCGTCAGGGAATAGTTTAGATAGAACTTCAGCTTTGGGTGTTGATAGCGGGGCTATAGGCTTCTTCCTTGAGTCTTAGGGAGGTTGGATTAGTTCTCCTTTTCTGGTTTACAAGACCAGTGTATTGAGTATACTACAAAGACCTATTTTCATTTCAAGAGATTGTTTTCGATTGTACTGGTGATTGGCATGAGTACTAGAATAATGAGGAAATATAGGACGGATGCTAGTTGTCCAATAATGATAAAGGGATATTCAACTGGCTGTCCTCCGATTCATGTGAGTGTTAGTAGATCTGCTACTAAAATTCAGAATAAGCATTGACTAAATGGTCGGAATATTATGCTGCGCTGTTTGGACGTGTGGAGGAGGGGTATAAGGATTAGGATTAGAATGGATGAAACTAGGGCTAGGACTCCTCCCAGTTTATTGGGAATTGACCGTAAAATTGCGTATGCGAATAGGAAGTATCATTCAGGTTTAATATGAGGTGGTGTATTGAGTGGATTTGCTGGGGTGTAGTTGTCGGGGTCTCCGAGCAGGTCTGGTGCGAATAGTACTAGTAATATTAGAAAAAGAATTAGAAGTAGGGCACCTAGGATATCTTTAATGGTATAGTAAGGATGGAAGGGGATTTTGTCTGAGTCTGATGGAATTCCTGTTGGGTTGTTGGATCCTGTTTCGTGGAGGAAGAGTAGATGGACTATGGCAAGTGCTGCAATAATAAATGGGAGAATGAAGTGGAAGGCGAAGAATCGGGTTAGAGTCGCTTTGTCTACTGAAAAGCCACCTCAGATTCATTCAACTAAGTTTGTACCAATATATGGAATTGCTGAGAGGAGGTTGGTAATGACCGTTGCTCCTCAGAATGATATTTGCCCTCATGGTAGGACATACCCTACAAATGCTGTGGCTATAACTGTAAATAGGAGAATTACTCCAATATTTCATGTTTCTAGGAAAGTATATGATCCATAATACAGGCCTCGTCCTACGTGTATAAACAGGCAAATAAAGAACATTGATGCTCCGTTTGCATGTATATATCGGATAATTCATCCATAGTTGACGTCTCGGCAAATGTGGGTTACAGAGGAAAATGCTGTTATTGTATCAGATGTATAGTGTATTGCTAGAAATAAGCCTGTAAGGATTTGTAGAATTAGGCAAATTCCTAATAGAGAGCCAAAGTTCCATCAAGATGAAATATTTGATGGGGCTGGGAGATCAATGAATGCATTATTTACAATTTTTATTAGTGGGTGGGTTTTTCGGATATTTGTCATTAGTGGTTCTTATAGTTGAATAACAACGATGGTTTTTCATATCATTGGTCATGGTTAGATTCCATGTGAGAATAATGATAACATACATTGTATTTATTTTAAGTATTATTTTTGTGCTTGGTTTTGTAGGATTTTCTTCGAAACCTTCGCCTATTTATGGGGGATTGGGTTTAATTGTGAGTGGTGGGGTTGGTTGTGGTATTGTATTGAATTTTGGTGGGTCTTTTTTGGGTTTAATAGTGTTTTTAATTTATTTAGGGGGAATAATAGTAGTTTTTGGTTATACGACAGCAATAGCTACAGAGCAGTATCCTGAGATTTGACTGTCTAATAAGGCTGTTTTAGGAGCGTTTATTACTGGTTTATTAATGGAAGCCATGATAGTTTATTATGTGCTTAAGGATGAGGAGGTGGAGATTGTGTTTCAATTTAATGGGCTAGGGGATTGGGTTATTTATGATACAGGGGATTCTGGGTTTTTTAGTGAGGAAGCTATGGGGATTGCAGCTCTGTACAGTTATGGTACTTGATTAGTTATTGTGACTGGGTGGTCTTTGTTAATTGGTGTAGTAGTCATTATGGAGATTACTCGTGGAAATTAAATAGGACTGTGCTGATAACAATTGTAACTAGGAAAGAGAGAAAATATAGTTTGATTAAACCTTTTTGGTTTGTAACTATAATTGATATTTTTATTTGGATAAGTGAGGTTGTTTTTGGTAAAATATTTTCAAGTCAAATTAGGTCTAGGAGGGAGGATGCTGATTTTTGACTTATTGTTAAATTTACATAGGGAGTCAGGCGGTGTGTGATTGTGGGAAAATATCCTAGTATATTGGAGAATTTGAAGATATTGGTTGGGTAATTGAATTTTAGATTTTGGGTTATGTTACTAATTTCTAGTGCTAGAATAAAACCTAGAACTGTCATTGCTAGGGCTATTATTTTTAGGTAATGGGGTATTGTTATTTGGGGAATTGTTATTGGAGGAATATTATTTGAGATAATGAACCCTGCGAAAAGACTTCCAATTATTAGGCGTTTAATAGAATTTATTAAGAAGGGATTGTTTTCGTTGATGATGATCAAGGTTGGGAATCGGGGTTGTCCTAGGAGTGCGAAGAAAATAATGCGAGTGCTATAAATGGCTGTGAAGGAGGTGGCAATTAGTGTTAGTAAGAGGGCTCAGGCGTTGGTATACGACGTATTGGCGGCTTCAATGATTAGATCTTTAGAATAAAATCCGGTAAGGAAAGGCATTCCTGTTAATGCAAGACTGCCAATAATTAGGGCTGTTGTGGTGAATGGTATGGCTTTGAATAAACCTCCTATTTTTCGAATGTCTTGTTCATCATTTAGACTATGAATAATAGAGCCAGAGCATATAAATAATATAGCTTTAAAGAAGGCGTGGGTGCAGATGTGGAGAAATGCTAGGTATGGTTGGTTGATGCCAATTGTCACTATTATTAGGCCTAGTTGACTAGATGTAGAGAAAGCAATAATTTTTTTAATGTCGTTTTGGGTGAGAGCACATATTGCTGTAAATAGGGTAGTAATAGCTCCTAGACATAGTAAAATGGATTGTGCAAATTTATTATTTTCTGTTAATGGGTGGAAGCGAATTAATAGAAAGATACCTGCCACTACTATTGTACTTGAGTGGAGTAGTGCTGAGACGGGAGTGGGGCCTTCTATTGCAGAGGGTAGTCATGGGTGTAAGCCAAATTGGGCTGATTTTCCAGTTGCGGCTAGTGCGAGGCCTATTAAGGGCATGTTTGAGTTATTTGGGCTTAATATAAAAATTTGTTGAAAATCTCAGGCGTTAAGATTTGTGAGGAATCATGCTATTGCTATAATAAAACCAACATCGCCAATGCGATTATATAGAATTGCTTGCAGGGCTGCTGTATTTGCATCTGCTCGTCCATATCATCATCCGATAAGTAGGAATGACATGATTCCTACACCTTCTCATCCGATAAATAACTGGAATAAATTGTTTGCTGTGACGAGAATGAGTATGGTAATGAGAAATAGGAGAAGATACTTAAAGAATTGGTTGATATTGGGGTCTGAGTGTATATATCATATTGAAAATTCTATAATGGATCATGTGACAAATAGTGCTACTGGGACAAATATCATTGAGAAATAATCTATTTTGAAGCTAAGTGATAGTTTTATGGTTTGAATAGTGAGTCAATGTCAGTTTGAGATAATCATTTCTTGACCTGAGTGAATAAACATTATTGTAGGAATTATGCTAGTTAAGAAGGCGCATGAAATAGTTGTTTTTACGTAAAGCGGGTAATTAGAAGTTTTATAGTTTTTGGAGCTTGTAGTTATGATGGGGAAAGTCAATAGCAGTAGGGTAATTAGTGTAAAAGAAGCAAATAAATTTATTACTTTTATTTGGAGTTGCACCAATTTTTTGGCTCCTAAGACCAATGGATAACTGCCATCCTTTAAAAGTTCGAAAAAGCCGTGCTATTATACACGGGAGCATGGAATTAGCAGTTCTTGCATACTTTTTCGGTAAATAAGAAGATATAAGTTTCTATTGTTAGATTCACAATCTAATGTTTTTTTTTAAACTATATTTACAGTACAGAGTCCCCAGAATAATTTTTGGGTTTAATGACAATAATAGTAAGGGTAGAATATGCAATGATATTAGAGCGTTTTCTCGTGTAAAGGAGGGTGAGATGTTATTAATATGGTGAGTGTATTTGCCTCGTTGTGTTGTGATTAATATGTAGAGAGAGTACAGGGCGGTAATTACTATATTTAATCCTATTAAGATAATTGTGATGTTGGATCATGAGAAAGAGGATATTACTACGAATAGCTCTCCAATTAGATTAATTGTTGGGGGAAGGGCTAAGTTAGTTAGGCTCGCTAGGAGTCATCAGGTGGCCATTAATGGAAGGAATGTCTGTAGGCCTCGGGCTAAAATTATTGTTCGGCTGTGAATTCGTTCATAGTTGGAGTTTGCTAAGCAGAATAATATAGAGGAGGTGAGGCCATGGGCAATTATTAGGGCTGTGGCTCCTATGTAGCTTCAAGGTGTTTGAATGAGGATAGCTACAATGACGAGTGCTATGTGGCTAACAGAAGAATATGCGATTAGTGACTTAAGGTCTGTTTGGCGGAGACAGATTGAGCTGGTTATAATTATACCTCATAAGGACAACATAATGAAGGGATATGCTATGAATTCGGTAAGTGGATTTAGGAATGTTGTGATTCGTAGCATGCCATATCCTCCTAATTTTAGTAGGACTGCTGCAAGGACCATGGAACCTGCAATAGGGGCTTCTACGTGGGCCTTGGGTAATCAAAGGTGGAGACCATATAAGGGTATTTTTACTATGAAGGCCATCATACATGCCAATCATATAAAAACGTTTGATCAGGAGTTAGGTAGGGGTTCTACTCAATATTGGAGTACTAAGAAGTTTAAGGATCCGGTGATATTTTGGAGGTAAACTAATGCGACTAGTAGTGGAAGAGAGCCTACTAGTGTATAAAACAGAAAGTAAAGGCCGGCGTTTAGGCGCTCCGTTTGGTTTCCTCATCGGGTAATAATAATGAGTGTTGGGACTAGTGTTGCCTCAAATAAAATATAGAAGAAAATCAATTCTGTGGCAGTAAAAGTTATGATTAAAAATAATTGTAGTAGAATTAGTATAGTAATATATAGTTTTTTTCGAGTAAGACTTTCTTTTGATAGATGGTGTTGGCTAGCTATTAGTATTAAGGGAAGGAGTCACATGGTTAAAATTAATAGTGGTGTTGATAGAGAGTCAGAAAAGAACGTTAGTGAAAAGTTGAGGCTATTATCACTGAATTGGTTTATAAGGAGAAGGCTTGTGAGGCTAATCAATAGACTATGAGTTGTGGAGTTAATTCAAATTATTTTGCCTTTTGATAATCAGGTCAGGGGTATGAGTATTATCGTAGGAATAATATATTTTAGCATTGAAGTAAATTAAGATTTTGAACATAATCAGTACCATATGTATTTGATACTATTACTAGTAGTGATAGTCCTAATGCTGCCTCGCAGGCAGCAAAAACTAGTAAAATAATGGGTATCATGCTTGCTAGGGTGAAGTGTGAATTTAGAATTGTTAAGGTGGCTATTACGAATAGGGCTAATATTATACCTTCTAAGCATAAGAGGGATGACATTAGGTGGGATCGATACATTAGTAGTCCTGTGAGGGATACTGTAAATGCTGTTATAATATTTATGTATACTAAAGACACTTGGTAATTATGAATTTAATCATAATCTAATGAGTCGAAATCATTTATTTTATTTTAAACTAAGTACCATATTCGGTTCATTCTAGTCCTTTTTGGGTTCACTCATAGGCTAGGCTTGCAGCTAATAATAGGATTAGGAAGAGGGCTATGGTAAGTATTGTACCTAGATTGTCTGTTTGCGAGGCTCATGGTAGTGGTAAGAGAAGTGCAATTTCTAAATCAAAGAGGAGAAATGTAATGGCTACTAAGAAAAATTTTATGGAGAAGGGTAGGCGAGCTGATCCTATGGGGTCAAATCCACATTCGTATGGGCTTGTTTTTTCTGAATATACATTTAATTGGGGAAGTCAGAATGCGATAATAACAAGTAGTGAGGCTAATGTAAAGTTAGTTAGAAGAGCTAGTATTAGATTTATTATTCTTTTTCGGATATGCACCGAAACTAACTGATTGGAAGTCAGTTGTACTAATTAATACTAAAAGAATATGAGCCTCATCAATAAATAGATACATAAAGGAATAGTCATACTACGTCTACAAAGTGTCAATACCAGGCAGCGGCTTCAAAACCAAAATGGTGACTGGAGGTAAAGTGAAACTTTAATTGGCGGAAAAAACAGACAATTAAGAAAGTTGATCCAATAATAACATGTAGGCCGTGGAAACCTGTAGCTACAAAGAAAGTTGAGCCATAGATTCCGTCTGAAATAGTAAAGGGAGCTTCATAATATTCTGAGGCCTGTAGTAGGGTGAAATAGATGCCCAGTGCAATAGTAATAAATAGGGCTTGTAATATGTGATTGCGGTTTCCTTCTATGAGGCTGTGATGAGCCCAGGTAATAGAGACCCCTGAGGCTAGTAAGACAGAAGTATTGAGTAGGGGGACTTCTAGGGGGTTAAGTGGGTGAATGCCCGTTGGGGGCCAGCATCCGCCTAATTCAGGTGTTGGGGCAAGACTTGAGTGATAAAATGCCCAAAAGAATCCAGTGAAAAATAAGACCTCGGAAATGATAAAGAGAATTATCCCATAGCGGAGGCCTTTTTGGACGGTTGGAGTATGATGACCTTGGAAGGTGCTTTCTCGAATAATATCTCGTCATCATTGATATATTGTAAGTATATTTGTTGTTAGGCCAATTATTAATAAAATTAATGAATTGAAGTGAAACCATATGATTAAGCCAGAGGTTATTAATAGGGCTGATAAAGCTCCCGTTAAGGGTCAGGGACTTGGGTTGACTATGTGATAGGCGTGGGTCTGGTGTGTCATTATGTATTGTCATGCAGGTAAAGGCTAACTAGGAGGGTAAATACATAGGCTTGGATTATAGCTACTGCAAATTCAAGGATTGTAAGTAATACTAGAATAATAAATGTAATGAGGGCTATTGTAGTACTGATATTTATTAATGCAAGTGTAGCTCCTCCAATTAAGTGAATTAGCAAATGTCCTGCAGTAATATTGGCTGTTAGTCGTACGGCCAAAGCGATCGGTTGAATAAAGAGACTGATGGTTTCGATAATTACCAATATGGGAATTAATGGAGTTGGTGTTCCTTGTGGAAGAAAATGGGCAAGTGATGCCTTAGTCTTATTGCGAAAGCCTGTAACTACGGCTCCCGCTCATAGGGGGATGGCTATACCTAAATTTATTGATAGTTGTGTGGTTGGTGTAAATGAATGGGGTAATAGGCCTAGGAGATTTGTAGATCCAATAAACAAAATTAAAGATATAAGTATCAATGTTCATGTTTGCCCTTTGGCGTTGTGAATTCCTATTATTTGTTTTGACACAAGTTGAAGTATTCATTGTTGGAGTGAAATAAAACGGTTATTTACTAGGCGGTTTGATGTTGGAAATAGAAGGCTAGGAAATATAATGATAAGGGTGACAAGTGGTAGGCCTAGAACTATTGGGGTAATAAAAGAGGCAAATAAATTTTCGTTCATTTTGTTTCTCAAGGGATATTTTGTTTTTGTGTTTTAGTTAATATAGGTTCTGGGTTAAAATGAAAATTGTGTTTTGAAATTTTTAGTTGAAAAATAATAAAGAGGACTAGAAATATTGATATAATTATAACAAATCATGTGGATGTGTCTAGTTGTGGCATTCCATTAAGGAGGGTATTTAGTCCTCAGTCTCTAGCTTAAAAGGCTAGTGCTATTTTAGCTTCTTAATGATTTTATAATATTGATGCAGATCATTTTTCGAAATGTTTTAGAGGAACTAGTTCAAGGACAATAGGCATAAAGCTGTGATTTGATCCGCAGATTTCAGAGCATTGTCCGTAGTATAGGCCTGGTCGAGTAGATATAAGAGTTGTTTGATTTAAGCGGCCTGGGATTGCGTCCGTTTTTAGCCCTAGGGAAGGTACGGCTCAAGAGTGTAACACGTCTTCAGAAGAGACCAGTACTCGGATTGTTATTTCTATTGGTAAAACAACCCGATTGTCTACTTCTAGAAGTCGTAGTTCTCCTGGTTTTAATTCTGACGTTGGAATTATATAGGAATCGAAGCTTAAGTCTTCATAGTCTGTATACTCATAGCTTCAATATCATTGATGTCCCATAGTTTTCACTGTGAGAGATGGATTATTAATTTCGTCTATTATATATAAAATTCGCAGGGACGGGAGGGCAATTAAAATTAGAATAATAGCTGGTAAAATAGTTCAGATTGTTTCTACCTCTTGAGCATCTATTGTGCTGGTATGGGTTAGTTTTGTTGTTAGCATCAATGAGATGATGTAGAGTACTAGTGAGCTAATTAGAAAGACAATTATTAATGTATGATCATGAAAATGTAGTAGTTCTTCCATAATGGGTGATGTTGCATCTTGAAAACCTAGCTGTATGGGATAAGCCATATGAGGTGTACGGGATTTTCGCCTGTAACTTAACTTTGACAAAGTTATGTAATATTTTACTAACACTTCATTAATTGAGAAAGACATAGTGGTTATGATGTTGGCTTGAAACCAGTTATAGGGGGTTCGATTCCTTCCTTTCTTATTTTGAGTTGACGTATGTAGGTTCTTCAAATGTATGATATGGTGGAGGGCATCCATTTAGTCATTCCAGGTTTGTTGTAGTTAATTCCACGGTTGAGACCTCTCGTTTGGATGCAAATGCTTCTCAGATGATAAAGATTATTAATATAACTGCTGTTAGAGAGATAAATGAGCCTATGGATGAGATGGTATTTCACATTGTATATGCATCTGGGTAATCAGAATAGCGTCGTGGTATGCCAGATAGTCCTAGGAAGTGTTGTGGAAAGAAGGTCATATTTACACCTACAAATATAATTACGAAGTGAATTTTAGCTCATGTGTTATTAAGGGTATATCCTGAGAATAGTGGAAATCAGTGAACAAATCCCCCCATAATAGCAAATACGGCTCCTATTGACAGCACGTAGTGGAAGTGTGCAACTACATAATATGTATCATGGAGAACAATATCAAGGGAAGAATTGGCAAGAACAATTCCGGTTAGTCCTCCAACTGTAAAAAGAAAAATGAAGCCTAGGGCTCATATTATAGCAGGCGATCATTTAATATTACCTCCGTGAAGTGTAGCTAGTCAACTAAAGACTTTTACTCCAGTTGGAATGGCAATAATTATAGTGGCTGATGTGAAGTAGGCCCGTGTGTCAACGTCTATTCCAACTGTGAATATGTGATGGGCTCATACAATAAATCCTAGGAACCCAATTGATATTATAGCTCAGACTATTCCCATATATCCAAATGGTTCTTTTTTTCCTGAGTAGTATGTTACAATATGAGAGATTATACCAAACCCGGGTAAAATAAGAATATATACTTCAGGGTGACCAAAAAATCAGAATAAGTGTTGATATAGGATGGGGTCTCCGCCTCCTGCTGGGTCAAAGAAGGTTGTATTTAAATTTCGATCTGTTAATAGTATTGTAATTCCCGCTGCTAGTACAGGGAGTGAGAGGAGTAATAGTACGGCAGTAATTAGTACGGATCACACAAATAAGGGGGTTTGATATTGTGATATGGCAGGAGGTTTTATATTAATAATTGTTGTAATAAAATTAATGGCCCCTAGAATTGAGGAGACACCTGCTAGATGTAAAGAAAAAATGGTTAGATCTACTGAAGCTCCTGCATGGGCTAGGTTGCCAGCTAGAGGGGGGTATACAGTTCAGCCTGTCCCTGCACCAGCTTCAACCATGGATGATGCTAAAAGTAATAAAAAAGAGGGTGGGAGAAGTCAGAAGCTTATATTATTTATTCGAGGAAATGCTATGTCAGGAGCACCAATTATTAGGGGAACTAGTCAGTTACCAAATCCCCCAATTATAATAGGCATAACCATGAAGAAAATTATTACAAATGCATGTGCAGTTACAATTACGTTATAAATTTGGTCGTCTCCGAGTAGAGTCCCAGGTTGACCTAGCTCAGCACGAATCAATAGGCTTAGAGCTGTCCCTACTATGCCTGCTCAGGCACCAAATAGTAAATAGAGGGTACCGATATCTTTGTGATTAGTTGAATATAACCAGCGGTTAATGAACATAGGTAAAATGGCTGAGTGAAGCATTAGACTGTAAATCTAAAGACAGGGGTTTATAATCCTCTTTTTACCAGGTCCTGTGGTGAATTTCATGTTGAATTGCAAATTCAAAGAAGCAGCTTCAAACTCTGCCGGGGCTTCTCCCGCCTTTTTTTCTTCGCGGCGGGAGAAGTAGATTGAAGCCAGTTGATTAGGGTATTTAGCTGTTAACTAAAATTTCGTGGGGGTGGAGCCCACCAATCTAGTGAGGATTTAGCTTAATTAAAGTAGTTGATTTGCATTCAATTGATGTAGGATATAGTCTTGCAATCCTTATCAGGAGTTAAGTAAATTGTACTTGCTTAGGGCTTTGAAGGCTCTTGGTCTGGGTTAACCTAAACTCCTATTCTAGTACTGATAAGATTGGTGTGAGTGGTAATAATATAGTAGATAGAACAGTTATTGTGGGTAGGAGAATTATTCGTTTTGTAGTAGGGAATTGTCATTTTATTTTTATATTATTTGTGGAGGGGAATATTGTTAGTGCAGTAGAATATGTGAGTCGTATATAGAAGTATAAGTTTAGGAGTGCTGTGATTGCTATGAGGGTGGGTAAGATAAGACTGTCATTTTTTGTTATTTCTTGGATAATTATTCATTTTGGCATAAATCCTGATAGTGGGGGAAGTCCTCCTATTGATAAAAGGGTAATGAGGGCTAAGACGGTCATTACGGGTATTTTGTTTCAAGTGTGTGATAGTGATAGAGTGGTGGTGGTTGAGTTAGCTATAAATAGTGAAAACATGGTGGAAGTTATAATAATATAAATAATTAGGTTTAGTAACGTTATTGTGGGATTATATGGTAGGACTGCTGTCATTCAGCCTATATGGGCAATTGATGAATATGCTATGATTTTTCGTAGTTGGGTTTGATTTAGTCCTCCTCAGCCTCCAATTATGATTGATAAAATGGAAATGGTTAGGATTATGTTTAGGTTGATAAACGGAGAGATTTGGTAGAGTACGGATATGGGTGCTAATTTTTGTCATGTGAGTAGAATTAGGCCTGATGATAGGGGAATACCTTGTGTTACTTCTGGAACTCAGAAGTGGAATGGGGCTATTCCTAATTTTATAGCGAGGGCTATTGTTATGAGTATAGATGCCACCGGATTAAATAGTTTTATTACAGTTCATTGGCCTGAGAATATTAAGTTAATGATAACGGCTATTATTAGTAGTATTGAGGCTGTTGATTGGGTTAAGAAATATTTAGTGGATGCTTCTGTAGCTCGTGGATTATGCTTTTTTATTATAATAGGAATAATAGCAAGTATATTTATCTCAAAGCCGATCCAGACGAGTAGTCAATGGGAGCTGATCATAACAATGATAGTACCTAATATTATTGTTGATAGAATAAGAATAAAGATGATTGGGTTTATTAGTACGGGAAGGGTATAAACCAACATTTTCGGGGTATGGGCCCGATAGCTTAATTAGCTGACCTTACTATTAGAATTTGGTGTAATTGGTAGCACAAAGAGTTTTGAATTCTTGGGAGTAGGTTCAATTCCTATAGTTCTAGAAATAAGAGGGCTTGAACCTCTATTATTTACTCTATCAAAGTAACTCTTTTGTCAGACATATTTCTTATGTTTGTGGAGGGATGCTTGATAGGAAAATGGGTAGTGATACGTGTCATATGCATAGGGCTAGTGTTAAGGGTAAAAAATTTTTTCATAGGAGATGTATTAGTTGGTCATAACGGAATCGAGGGTAGGATGCTCGGATTCATAGAAAGGAAATTGTTAGTAGTAGAGATTTGATGGTAAAGTTGATTGTGTAGAGTTCTGGGAGAAATGGATTGTGAAATGCTCCTAGGAATAAGACTGTTGTGAAAATATTTATTATGATGATGTTTGCGTATTCTGCTATGAAAAATAAAGCGAATGGTCCTGCTGCATATTCTACGTTAAAGCCAGAGACTAATTCTGATTCTCCTTCGGTGAGGTCAAAAGGAGCCCGATTTGTTTCCGCTAATGTTGAAATAAATCACATTATTGCTAGAGGTCATGCTGGAAAAATTAATCATACCTGTTCTTGTGTAATAATTAAAGTGGAAAGTGTGAAGGATCCATTTATTAAGAGGACAGATAGAAGAATAATTGCTAGTGTTACCTCATATGAAATTGTTTGTGCTACTGCTCGTAGAGCTCCAATTAGTGCATATTTAGAATTGGAGGCTCAGCCTGATCAAAGGATGGAGTATACGGCTAGGCTTGATATTGCTAGTATAAATAGGACTCCTAGGTTTATGTTGATGAGGGGATATGGTATAGGTAGAGGAATTCATATGGTCAGGGCTAGGCTTAGGGCTAGAATGGGTGCTAGAATAAATATTGAAATTGAAGATGTAGCGGGCCGTAGTGGTTCTTTAATAAAGAGTTTGATGGCGTCTGCAATAGGTTGGAGTAAGCCGTAGGGGCCTACAATGTTCGGGCCCTTTCGGAATTGTATATATCCTAGGACTTTCCGTTCCACTAGTGTGAGGAATGCTACAGCTAAGAGAATAGGAATAATTAGTATTAGAATATTAATTATAAACATTTTGTTAAGGAGAGGATTTGAATCTCTGATTATAAAGTTTTAAGTTTTACGCAATTACCGGGCTCTGCCACCTTAACAAAGCCCTTTTCTAGGGCGGAGTTTGTCTGTGGAGTTAATTGAGATGATATCATTAATTAATTTAAGGCGCTTGTTTGAAGTTGGCCTTATTTCTCTGGTCCTTTCGTACTGGGAGAAATACATAATAGATAGAAACCGACCTGGATTACTCCGGTCTGAACTCAGATCACGTAGGACTTTAATCGTTGAACAAACGAACCTTTGATAGCGGTTGCACCATCGGGATGTCCTGATCCAACATCGAGGTCGTAAACCCTATTGTCGATATGGACTCTTGAATAGGATTGCGCTGTTATCCCTAGGGTAACTTGTTCCGTTGATCAATTTTTTGGATCAATAAGCGATTGTGTGATTTGACTTGTAGGTCTAGTCTTTAAAATCGCTCGGAGGATTTTTTATTCTCCGAGGTCACCCCAACCAAAGCTGTTAGTCCATAAAGAGTGTTGTTGTTTCCTTAGTAGTAAAATTTATTTCTTTGGACTAAGTAGTTAAAGCTCCATAGGGTCTTCTCGTCTTATTAATATATTCCCGCCTCTTCACGGGAAGGTCAATTTCACTGATTGGAAGTAAGAGACAGTAAAACCCTCGTGTGGCCATTCATACAAGTCCTTATTTAGAGAACAAGTGATTATGCTACCTTTGCACGGTCAGGATACCGCGGCCGTTTAACGGTTGTCACTGGGCAGGCAGTGCCTCCAATACTAGTTATGCTGGAGGTGATGTTTTTGGTAAACAGGCGGGGTTAGTGTTTGCCGAGTTCCTTTTACTTCTTTTAATCTTTCCTTGAGTGCATTCCTGTGTTGGATTAACAGTATAATTAATAAGTTATTTATAGTTAGGTTATTCTTATTTTGCTGTTAACAGTCAGGATATTATCAGATACTGACTTAAACTCATGCAGGGAGAAGGTACTTCTTGTTACTCATATTAACATTGTTGCTTCTATCTTTGATAGATTAGTCCAGTATTAAGTTAGGAGTTGACTGTTCGTTTTTGAAATTAATACTATTTTATTGTCGAGCTTTAACGCTTTCTCAATTGATGGCTGCTTTTAGGCCTACTATGATATATATCAAGTTTTACTCTCTAGTTAAGGTTGTATCCATTTCTAAAAGGCTGTACCTTTTTAGACTAACTTTTAAAAATACATTACAATATGTTTATATTTTTGGTATTTTTAAAGCTGAACTAATATTCATTTTCTGGACAACCAGCTATCACCAGGCTCGTTAGGCGTTTCACCCCTACTTATAAATCTTCTCACTATTTTGCTACATAGATGAGTTGGCTCTCGGTAAACTGTTCATAAGTAGCTCGTCTGGTTTCGGGGTACTTAGCTAAAATTCGTTTTGTTAAGTTTTTACTAGTTAACTCATTATGCAAAAGGTACAAGGGGTAATCTTTGCTTTTTTGTACTTTAATTTTTTTTCTTTCATCGTTCCCTTACGGTACTTTCTCTATAGCGCCGTGTTAAAATTTCTATCTCCTATACTTTTAAGGATAAATAAATGTTTTATTTGTAGAGTATTGGTAGTTTAATATGGATGCTTGCGGGCTAGGTTTAGTTCAAGATATTCATGATGTGTGAAATCTTCTAGGTGTAAACTAGGTGCTTTGTTTAAGCTATATCTTGATTTATCCAAGCACACTTTCCAGTATGCTTACCTTGTTACGACTTGTCTCCTCTCATATGATTAATATGTGTAAATAAATTTAAGTATATTGTGCCTACTTGAGGAGGGTGACGGGCGGTGTGTGCGTGCTTCATGGCCTAGTTCAACTAAGCGCTCTATTCTTAGTTTACTGCTAAATCCTCCTTTAGTCATTAGTTTCATAATAACTTTCGTACTGGATTTTCTTGAGTTAGAAAATGTAGCCCATTTCTTCCCATTCCATAGGTTACACCTTGACCTAACGTTTTTATGTGCTATGATTATGCTTACTTTTGTTCCTTTTTAGGGTTTGCTGAAGATGGCGGTATATAGACTGTATTAGCAAGGAATGGTGAGGTTTATCGGGGTTTATCGATTATAGAACAGGCTCCTCTAGAAGGGTATAAAGCACCGCCAAGTCCTTTGAGTTTTAAGCTATTGCCGGTAGTACTCTGGCGAATAATTTTGTTTACGAAATTATTTGTGTTTAAGGCTAGGCATAGTGGGGTATCTAATCCCAGTTTGGGTCCTAGCTATCGTGTATTCAGCGGCTGTAAGGTTACTTTCGTTATCTATTTTTGTTGCAATTATGGCTTTTTACAGCTTAATTGGAATTTAACTTTATTTTATTGTAATGCTTTAACACGCTTTACGCCGTGCGCCTATTAACTTGGGTTAATCGTATGACCGCGGTGGCTGGCACGAAATTTACCAACCCTAATTAATATGGCTTAGTCAAACTTTCGTTTATGGCTTAATTTTTATCACTGCTGTTTCCCGTGGGGGTGTGGCTGAGCAAGGTGTCGTGAGCTACAGATGTGTGCTTGATACCAGCTCCTCTTGGTCTTATTAACTTGGAGGGCATTTTCACTGGGATGTGGATACTTGCATGTGTAAGTCTATTAAGGGTTAATAGGAAGGCTGGGACCAAACCTGTGTGTTTATGGAGTTAATATACTCATCTAGGCATTTTCAGTGCCTTGCTTTACTGTTTAAGCTACATTAAC